AAAAGGAAACCCGTCGTAAAAAAGAAAGATTTTACGAGAATTCTCAGGTAGGGTAGAAGGGTCGTATTTTTTCTTTTAAGAAAAGGAATATATACTGAATCGTTGTACGGTTCAACTTGTACATTGTCAATTTGAATTAGGGATTTTGCGTACAAATACAAGCAGTCACTATATAGAATCTAATTAACTATATATTATATCTAATTAACTATATATTATATATAATAACCATATACACTTCGGGTTATATATGTATCCCCATTCTGTATTACAAATTCCAATAAGGAACAAAGAAGGAGGATTTTAAATGCGAGATCTAAAAACATACCTCTCCGTGGCACCAGTAATAAGTACTCTATGGTTCGCGGCTTTGGCAGGTTTATTGATAGAGATCAATCGTTTATTTCCGGATGCGTTGATATTCCCTTTTTTCTAGTTATTGAGAGAGGAAGGGGCGAAGAAGATTAGGGATACAATATCTGTGACTAAACTCCCTTCTCTTCTTTTTTTTCGAATAAGTTAGAAAAAGAATAAAAGCAGATTCGTTCTAGTGAAGAAAGGAACTCGGGTCCAGACTCAAATTAATAATAGAATTAGAACAGAAATGGAGATGTAACTGGCAATAATATCATACAATATACTTAAAAGAAAAATGAAATACTGTACAGTGATTTCTATCTAAATCCTAAATCGAGTTAGAAAGAATTATATTACTTATTATTACTCTAATTGAACAATAATTGATTTATTGCAACTTCTATTTTTTTTGTCCGTTTCGAATCGGAAAATAGAAGAATTGAGTCAATCACAAATCCAAAGGAGGTTCATGGCCAAGGGTAAAGATGCCCGAGTAACTGTTATTTTGGAATGTACCTGTTGTGTTCGAAACCGTGTTAATAAGAGCGTTTCCAGATATATTACTCAAAAGAATCGACATAATAAGCCCAGTCGATTGGAATTGAGAAAATTCTGTCCCTTTTGTTACAAACATACGATTCACGGGGAGATAAAGAAATAGATTGAACCGTTCACTCGTGTGTCCGTCCCCGCCCTACAACCCAAGGAAGGTGAAAACGACATCTTATATATCTATATTCTATAGAGTATAGATATAAGATCTTATAATATATATAAGAAATTATTTAATGAACACAGTGAAAGATAAACAAGATAAATCCCATTTCTAATTATCAATTTAAAATTGAATATTATTAGAAATCTTATTAATTCTAAATAATTTTTTATACGATTGAAATAGGATTAGGGTTTTCGGGATAAGGAATAAACAAACCATGGATAAATCCAAACGACTCTTTCTGAAATCCAAGCGATCTTTTCGTAGGCGTTTGCCCCCGATCCAATCGGGGGATCGAATTGATTATAGAAACATGAGTTTAATTAGTCGATTTATTAGTGAACAAGGAAAAATATTATCTAGACGGGTGAATAGATTGACCTTAAAACAACAACGATTAATTACTATTGCTATCAAACAGGCTCGTATTTTATCTTTATTACCTTTTCTTAATAATGAGAAACAATTTGAAAGAAGCGAGTCGACCACTAGAACTACAGGTCTTAGAACAAAAAAGAAATAGTCTGAATTCTTCAATTGAATCAAAATAAAATTCCAATCCGAACTAAAATACGAATTGATACTTTGTTTGAAAAATATGATTTTATTGAAGGTGTTTGTTCATTTTGACGACTTTCTCATATGATTTTATCATACTAATTTCTACTCTACCTTCCCCGGGTTCATTCTCCAAGGAACTCCATTTAATTCCAATGGATTTCTTTCTAATTTCCTTATTTTATGATCTCGTTGGAAATCATATAAAGACAATTCCTATTTAATATAGCTATTTGTGCAAGTATTTTACGATTAAGAAGCAAATGCCTCTTGTACAGATTGTGTACTAAATTGCTATAACTAAAGTATGCCCTATTGCTTCGAATTACTGCATTTATCCGAGTGATCCACAAACGACGAAAATCTCTCTTTTGTCTACCTCGATCCCGATGAGCCGAAACTAAAGCTCTTATTTTTTGTTGAGTAATAGTACGAGTAAGTCTTGAATGAGCCCCCTGAAAGCTTGATGCAAATAAACGAATTTTTGTTCTACGTCTTCGAGCTATATATCCCCGTTTAATTCTGGTCATTGAATAAATGAAACTTTGATGAATAACTAATTGATTTCTTTTAGTTATTTCTTTCCCTTTTCCTAGTCTATTAATAACAAAACGGATTATTCCAGTGTATAAAATAAAAATTCCAATGACTTTTGCTACTATAACCTTCCCGACCACGATTTTTTCTTTTTTTTTCTAGGCTTTTAACCTCGAAATAAGAAATTAATAATAGGTATCAAAAAAAAAGTATTAAATAGAAATGGGTATAGTGGGTTCCATCGTTTCTATGGTTATTTCTTAAACGGTGAGGTCCTCTCTATACACCGGAGCCCTTATTCCTCATTTAATCAATGTTATTGTGAACTTGTACAGTTCACACTCTTTGGCTCTACCCTGAATTATCCAGTAATAGGTCTTTCACAATGAGACCTACCTATACAGTAACGGTATTTCATTATGAAGATTGACTGAGTAGCTGACCCTGTTAGTCCGTTCTTACAAGAGTTAAGAGCACAATCTTTATGCTTTTTTAAATACCCTGCTTAATGGATACCATTTGCTACCAATGGGAATTCTTTCTCATTTGAAATTTAAAATGGACTAGAAAATGATTGGGTTTGCACCAATGGAAACCATAAAATAGATCTTTTTTTTTTGCTTTTTCCATGATCTGAACGAGTCGCACATACACCCTAGTACATGTTCCTCTCCTCTGAGGACATCCCCCAAGAGCGGGGGATTTTGTGACATTTTTGATTGGCTGTCTTGTGTTTCTAATAAGTTGTTTAATCGTTGGCATGTTGAATTATATACATAATGAGCTGGTTTAGATCAATCCTAACCGGACAATTCTGAATCATTTTTACATTTCTATATTAATAGAACATTAAATACATTAAATAAACCCAGTAAGAAGATAAAATAGAAAATCGCGGATTTGCGTGAAGTCCCTATTATTTTTTACTCAACCGCTACAAGATCAACAATTCCATAAGTTTGGGCTTCTGTTGCTGACATAAAAACATCTCTTTCCATGTCTTCCGAAACAACCCATAAGGGTTTGCCCGTTCTTTGTACATAAACCCTTGTGATGGTTTCGCGCAGTTTCAGTAGTTCTTCCGCCTCCAGGATAAATTCTCCCGCCTGTGCCTCGTAATAAGAACTAGCAGGTTGATGGATCATTACCCTGATGATCTAACATTATAAATAGTTCTTCTATCTCGCATGATCAAAGTCGAAGAGATAGAGAAAAATCTAAGATAGAATTGAACAACCGTACGGGCATTTTTTGCGCATTGCATACGGCTCTACAATGGAATTCACTTTTCCCTTTTTTTTATCTTACATCGAAGAAATAGAAAATGAATATTTAAAGTATATCAGATTCACATAGGTAAATGATCCCCCAACCACCCTTTATTTTTGAGTAAAAAAAATACTATGATGGTTCCGTTGCTTTATATATTGATTATATTGATTTCGTCTGTTATTTAGCAATCCCAAAGTTTCTTTTTTTCAAATCAAAATAATATTGATTTTCATAAATATTGTTAAGAGCTCAAAACAAAAAAGTTTGTGACGCTAAAATGGGTTTCCCAATAGATTAGATCGAATTTGGAATATCCTTTATCTCATACTACTCCTTCGATACATAATGTAAGTTTTTTTTGAAAAATAAAAAATTCTCATATCGAATTCGAAGTGCCATGCTATTATTACTCAATATTCATATATCGCGAAGGCATAGTCCTCTTCTTTTTGTCTCTCAAATTAAAAAACTCATTGGCGCCAAGCGTGAGGGAATGCTAGACGTTTGGTAATTGCCCCTCCGACCAGAATAAAAGATCCCATTGAAGCAGCTAATCCCATACATACTGTTTGTATATCTGGTCGCACAAATTGCATAGTATCATAAATAGCTATTCCGGGTATTACCCATCCACCGGGAGAGTTTATAAACAAATACAGATCTTTTGTATCATTCTCTATACTGAGATATATCATAAGACCAATAAGTTGATTCGAGATCTCACTATCAACCCCTTGGCCTAAAAAAAGTAATCTTTCTCGATAAAGTCGGTTGATTGGGATAAAATTGTATCCCTTAGGAACCGTACATGCACCTTTTGATGCATACGGTTCAACACAAATCGTGAAAAAAAAGAATCAATGTGTAGATTCTAGCTTTCATTTTTCAAGAAATAGGAGTTTTGGCCCATTATGTTTCTATAATAAATAAAAACTATAAAAAAAATTCACTAAACTTATCAGATTAACTTCTCATTGATGTATTGTTTCATCGGGATCAACCCTAATCACGATGTAATTTTCTTGTTCCCGAAGGGTCTTCTTCCATTTTTTTAGGTTTATGCTCTACTCCGAGTAAAGATACGCCCGATTTGGATTTGCACATATAGGACAAATGCCCCAATACCACGTCTTTTTGATACGACTTCCCTCTTTTGAATTTATTTCATGTCTCCCGCCAAATATGAAATATTCAACGCATTCATCATATTACTCGATTAATGAAATTAATTTTCATTAACGACTTGAAATCATTTCTATTTCCAATCTGAATTAAGTGGTAAATATATTACGAATTTCTTTTTGTTCTAAACGGAGCCTGATACTTCAATTTATTGATCTAACCAAGTCAACCATAAATTATTCTAATTAATAATTGTAATCTGTATACCCCCCTAAAAAATAGATTTAATTGCACTTTATTTCACGCTCCAAATTTTTGATGGTTCGATCAATTTTTCTTGGGCGAAAGAGAGGATATCTCGATCGGGGAAGAGAACGGGGAAATACCATATGACCCAATATATCTGACAAGTCGCACTATACGTCAACCCACGATG